AATGGTATTTCTTTCCCGTATTTCAAATACTTCGTACAGTGCCCAATAAATTATTGGGTGTTCTTTTAATGGTTTCAGTACCTGCGGGATTATTAACAGTACCCTTTTTAGAGAATGTTAATAAATTCCAAAATCCATTTCGTCGTCCAGTAGCGACAACCGTCTTTTTGATTGGTACTGCAGTCGCTCTTTGGTTGGGTATTGGTGCAACATTACCTATTGATAAATCCCTAACTTTAGGTCTTTTTTAATTTGATTCAATTGTGAAATAACACGACGTGTGTATCTAGGGAATAGTCGCTTGAAAGCGAATTCTCCCTAGATACATCTATTCAATTCTGAATTTCTTTCGAATATATGAATTGTGCTAAAGATTCAAAACCTATTTTCATCTTAATGAAAAAAAAAAGACGAAAAAAAAAAAAATCCAATAGATTTAAAACTTCTTTTTTGGTAAATCAATTGCGAAATGTTTTTCTAGAATGACCAGTATCTGTTTTATATCTTCTAGGCGCAAATGTTCAATTTTCATGAGATCTTCCGGACTGTTATTCAAAAGGTCCAATAATGTATATATATTGGACCTTTTGAGGCAATTATAGACCCTGGGAGAGAATTCTGATTGGTCAATAAAAATCGATTTCAATGCTATTTTTTTTTTGTTTTTTCTGAGTTTATCCAATTTATCGTGAAAGGTAAGAGGGGATAAAGGAACCGTGTGTTGATTGTCCTCTAAAGGTAAGTTTTCTTCTTCCTTATGTAAAAAGGGAATAAATAAATCAATCAAATTCCGGCAGGCTTCATGAAGTGCTTCTTTCGGAGTTAAACTCCCATTTGTCCATATTTCGAGAAAGAGTATCTCTTGTTTTTCATTCCCATTCCCATAAGAATGAATACTATGATTCGCATTTCGAACAGGCATGAATACAGCATCTATAGGATAACTTCCATCTTGAAAGTTATGTGGCATTTTGATAAGATATCCGCGATTTCTCTTGATTTGTAATCCAATACACAAATAAATTGGTTCTGTCAAGCTAGCTATATGTTGTGTATTATCAACGATTTCTACATAAGGTGGTAAGATGATATCTTGAGCAGTTACATATCCTGGACCTCTGACACAAATAGACGCGTCACAAGTTCCATATAGATTACTTCTCAATACAATTTCTTTTAAATTCATTAAAATTTCATGGACCGATTCTTGAATACCCGCTATGGTAGAATATTCATGCGGGACGTTCTCAGATTTTACACGTGTGATACATGTTCCTTCTATTTCTCCAAGTAAAGCTCTTCGCATCGCAATGCCTATTGTGTCGGCTTGACCTTTCATAAGTGGAGACAGAATAAAGCGTCCATAATAAAGACGTTTACTGTCTTCTCTTGATTCAACACACTTCCACTGTAGTGTCCGAGTAGATACTGTTACTTTCTCTCGAACCATAGTAATATTATTTGATTTGATTGAATCATTTATTTCTCTTGTTTCTCTTGAAATTTCTTCAATGTTAATTTCTACACACGTCTTTTTTTCGGGGGTCTGCAACCATTATGTGGCATAGGGGTTACATCCCGTACGAAAGTTAATAGTATACCACTTCTACGAATAGCTCGTAATGCTGCGTCTCTTCCGAGACCGGGACCTTTTATCATGACTTCTGCTCGTTGCATACCTTGATCTACTACTGTACGAATAGCATTTGCTGCTGCAGTTTGAGCGGCAAAGGGTGTCCCTCTTCTCGTACCCTTGAATCCACAAGTACCCGCTGAGGACCAAGAAACCACCCGACCCCGTACATCTGTAACCGTGACAATGGTATTATTGAAACTTGCTTGAACATGAATAACCCCCTTTGGTATTCTACGTGCACTCTTACGTGAACCAATACGTCCATTTCTACGTGAACCAATTCTCGGTATAGCTTTTGCCATATTTTATCATCTCATAAATATGAGTCAAAGATATATGGATATATCCATTTCATGTCAAAACAGATTCCTTATTTGTACATCGAGTCCTTTAGTGAGTCTGATTATCCTTGTCTTTGTTTATGTCTCGGGTTGGAACAAATTACTATAATGCGCCCCCGCCTACGGATTAGGCGACATTTTTCACAAATTTTACGAACAGAAGCTCTTATTTTCATATTTGTCATTCCTTATCTTAATTCTGAATCTACTTCTTGGAAGAAAATAAGTTTCTTGAAATTTTTCATCTCGAATCATATTGAATAAAAACCACCTAATCCTTCCAATCCTTGTTGCGGAGTCGATAAATTATACGTCCTCTGGTTGAATCATAACGACTTACTTCAATTTTGACTCTATCTCCTGGCAGTATCCGTATAAAACTACGCCGGATCTTTCCTGAAACATAACCCAGGATCAGATCTTCATTATCTAACCGAACCCGGAACATACCATTGGGAAGCGATTCAGTAATTAAACCTTCATGAATCCATTTTTGTTCTTTCATTCCAGGTAAAGCCTCCTTGAAGTATCAACTAATGGAGGAGGAACGATATTAGACAACTCGTCCCTTTTCTTTTTTTTAGAAATAGGAAGAAGTTTCGGATCCAATTTGGATATTAAAAGGATTACCATATATAACACAAAATTTCTCCGCCGATTCCTTCGAGTCGAGCCTCTCGGTCTGTCATTATACCTCGAGAAGTAGAAAGAATTACAATCCCCATCCCACCTAAAATTCTAGGAATTCGTTGAGAGTTAGAATAGATTCGTAGACCGGGTCGACTAATCCGTTTTAAATTTAAAAAATTTCTATAGAGTCTTTTCCTATTCCTTCTATGCCGCAGGTTTAAAACCAAAAAAGATTTGTTTTTTTCTCGATGTTTTCTAACGTTTTCAATAAAACCTTCTCGGAAAAGTATTTTAACAATATTTTCGGTAATATTAGTAGATGCGATGCGAACCACTCTTTTTCTATCCATATCAGCATTTCGTATAGAGGTTATTATCTCAGCAATAGTGTCCCTACCCATGGTGAACTAAAATTATGGGTGCCCCAAAATTGGATATAATCAACATGTTTTTCTTTTTTTTTTTTTTTTTACTTATTTGTTTTATGAATATGAATTATTAAAGGTATATGCGTGAGACACAATCTACTAATTAATCTAGTTCTTAATCTATTTCTTTCAAATACCCACTATAAACATATCAGTGATCTCATTTTATAATACCTCGGGAGCTAATGAAACTATTTTAGTAAAATGGAATTGTCTCAATTCCCGGGGGATCGCACCAAAAATTCTAGTTCCTTTTGGATTTCCTTCTTGATCAATCACAACTGCAGCATTGTCATCATATCGTATTATCATACCGCTGTCACGTTTAAGTTCTTTACAGGTACGAACAATTACAGCTCTGACTACTTCTGATTTTTCTAGGGGCATATTTGGTACTGCTTCTTTGATCACAGCAACAATAACGTCACCAATATGAGCATATCGACGATTGCTAGCTCCTATGATTCGAATACACATCAATTCTCGAGCCCCGCTGTTATCTGCTACATTTAAATGGGTCTGAGGTTGAATCATATCAATTTTTTAGTCTATTCTTCCAATGCAAAGGATGAAGAAAAAAAAGGAATATTTTTTGTCCAAAAAAAGAAACTTTCATCCCCAAGATTCATTTCTGTTGGTTCTACATTTTTATCCTGAAATAATGAATTGAGTTCGTATAGGCATTTTGGATGCTGCTATTGAAATAGCCCTTCTAGCTATATTTTCGGTTACTCCACCCATTTCGTATAGTATTCGACCTGGTTTAACAACAGCTACCCAATATTCAGGGGATCCCTTTCCCGAACCCATACGTGTTTCAGCGGGTCTTACTGTAACCGGTTTGTCTGGAAATATACGGACCCATATTTTTCCACCACGGCGTGCATTTCGTGTCATTGCTCGTCGACCTGCTTCGATTTGTCTAGATGTGATCCAAGCAGGTTCAAGTGCCTGAAGAGCATATTTACCGAAACAAATATGATTACCTCGATAAGATATTCCCTTCATTCTTCCTCTATGTTGTTTACGGAATCTAGTTCTTTTGGGGTTATAGTTGATGGTTGTTTCACAATTCCATCTCTACTACAGAACCGGACGTGAGAGTTTCTTCTCATCCAGCTCCTCACGAATAAAAGGATTAAAAACATTTAATTGAAATGATTAACATTTTTTGTAAAAAATAGTTTTTTTTTTAGAACGTTCTAAAAAATCTTTATTTTGTTTTGTCCTTTATCCAAGTTTAGCAACTAAAAAAAAAAAAGTTTTCGCGGGCGAATATTTACTCTTTCAATCTCTATTTCATTTGTAGGGCTCGTTCGTGACTTCTCCCAATAGATGAATTAATCTCCGGTTCATTTCGCCATCCCGACTAGTGAATCATTAAGATTCATTTTTTCAATAAAATCTTTTGCATGCACAGGTTCCATCGTTCCCATCGCTTCGTACTTAATGATTAGGTCCGAATTCTACAATGGAGCTCATAATCCAATTTGTTCCTGAGTCAATCTTCTTAGTCTTTATTGGCTCCAAGCTCTTTATTTTTTTCTTGATTCATTTAATATTTAATTATGGATGAATCAATTAGTATTGATGCTTTATTACACTGTCTTTTATGAGATGACTCGTAGACCTTACATATTGGAATTCTATATCATTGATATTCTTTTTCTCTCTTTCTCTCATCCTTCCATTTATCCACACCTTTACTTCTTTCATTTTGTTTTACAACTTCTAATTAAAGTTTATGCAAAAAAAAATTTCAGTTGCTACAAAGATATGACTGATTTATCATATCTTGACTGGTTCTTTATATCCAGATAATACGAAGTGATGAGTTGGTTATTAGTTCATACTATGGGGCTGGTCCTTTTTTAATCCTAACCCTAAAAAACCAACGAGTCACACACTAAGCATAGCATTTATATCAAATGGTCAATTGAATTTTTATTCAACCCTATAGAATTA